ATTTACAGAGCTCGATGAGCGTAGCATTGAAGATGCTAAGGTTTATAATGAATTATAATGTAAATATATTTACCCCCACTGAGGGTCTATCTAATTGGAAGTTAGAGTTACTTCTATATAATAGGTAAATTTATTAAACAAAATTTGTGATTATTACCATTTGTATAATTATAATGATTGTTGTAACAATTTATTGATTGGCTTCATCATTAGTAATCCAGTTATTTATAATATCTTTATTTGTTGTGGTTAATTCCATTGTAGTTTATCATAGGAGAGATACCTCAATGCTTTCATATTTAATGCTTTTTTCAATTATTAGAGGATTGGTAGCTGTATTAGCATTTGTGATAATATCAGAACCTAATACTGAGTCAAGAATTCTTGAAAGTAAAAGAATATTTCTATTGCTTAGTCCAACAGTCTTAGTTTACTCTGTTGTTATAAACATGGAGATTTATCATAGAGAAAATATGCTTTTGATCAATCAATTTTCTAATTTTAGGTCTTTTTCAACCGATTTATATTTACATATATTTTTGTTTATAGCTTTGGTTCTTTTAATTATGCTGTTTGTCGTTGACTTTATTTTGATGTCTCATGGTGGTACAATGCTTCCAATAAAGTAAAAATTACGTTAATTACTAATTTGCAACCATTAGTTCAATAGTTAATTTTATAACATTAGATTGCAAATCTAAAGAAAAGTTTATCTTTTGGGCTTATCTAATACCCAATTGTAGAAAGCTCAGAAGCGTTTAAGCTTATTAAATATAAGTTTGGTAAATAAAAGAATTACTAAAGTGATTATAGCTGTAGTTTAAACACATGGTCAGTATAAAAAAGTGCCAGCATACGCGGTCATACTTTTTGATCCTTGAGCTGTTCAGTATGTTTATATTAGTAATTAAATTGGTATAAGTTTTATATAAGTTGGTAGAATGATTATATAAGTTTTAATCAATATATGAAATATAATAAACCGTATACATAAACTAGGATTAGATACCCTACTATTCACGAATATTAACAGCATATGGATTAAAATTTACAAGTTTGAAAAATTTAATTGGGTGGCAATTTAAAGTCATAATAGAGGAATATGTTTATTAATCGATATTACACGAACATCTTACCTTTTATTGAATTATCATTTCATACACCTCCGTCTGAAGAGTTTATATAAAGCTCTAAAACCTACAAGGTTGTAAGTCAGGTCAAGGCATGGACTATTAAAAGGATTAAATGTATTCTATTTTTTAAGTCAGGTTTATTCTTGTAAAAGAATAATTAAGAAAAATTTATAAGTAATATTTTATAATTAAAAGAATATGAATAAGTAACTTTACATGTACAGATTGCCCGTCACTCCTTATAGGATAAGTCGTAACATAGTTAGCCTACCGGAAGGTAGGCTAAGTTTACTACTAGAATTTACATCTATTCATTGAAAATGAATTGTTTTACTTTAAACTATAGTAATAAGATTAAATAAATTTAGTGGTTTAATTATTACATTGATGTTATTATTCAATATTCAAAAGTCTTTTGTTGATTGAATTATTATTAAGAATTATTATTCATATAAAACAGAAATGGAAATTAGATGATAGAAAAGAATAAGTCTCAATAGGCGTACCTTTTGTATCAGGGCTTAAGGATTAAATAATTGAATCAATTATCCCGAATTCAAAAGATCTTCCATTAACAATATTCTTAGTGTTTAATTATTAAACTTTATGTATTGGATGATGCTACAAGTTAATCGGTTTTGATGATATCTGGTTCTTTGATAATTGGTATAATCAAATTGGTTGATAGCTTGACCCTAATTAATTAGGGAACTATTATTAATCAATAGTTCATTGGGGATAAGCTCATTGAATATAAATTTTTACTCATTTATTCTAAAAGTTAAATAAATAGAATATCTAATTGATTTATTATTAAAAATTATGATTATAAAAGAATGACCTAAAACTTTATTGGATTAATTAAAATCTTATGATTAGTAATTGATGGTTATATATAATAAAGGAACTCGGCAAATTAGGTTTCCGCCTGTTTAATAAAAACATCGCCTTTTAATAGTATAAAAGGTTAATTCTGCTCAATGCCTCTAGTAAATAGCTGCAGTATCTTAACTGTACTAAGGTAGCATAATAATTTGGCCTTTAATTGGGGTCTGGAATGAATGAATTCACGAGAGACTAACTGTCTCTACTGTAATAAATGAATTTTATTTTTAAGTAAAAAAGCTTAATTGAGATGGAGGGACGACAAGACCCTATAGATCTTTACTACTCAATATAAACTAAATGTATTGGGAAGGTTGTCTGGGATGGACCTAAAAAACGCTTAACTTTAGATAGTCTAACAATCAATCATTTTAATTAAATGATCCTCTTAGAGATAAAAAGAGAAAGTTACCTTAGGGATAACAGCACAATTATCCCTATTTAGACCATTTAAATAGTGAAGGTTGTGACCTCGATGTTGAATTAAGTTTACTGATAAATGTAGAAAGTTATAAAGTTAGTCTGCTCGACTATTTAATACTTACATGATTTGAGTTTAGACCGACGTGAGTCAGGTCAGATTCTATCTTCCATCATTACTCCATATTTGTACGAAAGGACTCTATGGGGGTTTAATATAAACTTTGGGGTTTTAGTTTATTTAAAAATTTACTCTTTGCAAGAGTGAGATCTATTAAGAAGCCTTAATAAAGTGCCTGATGAATAGGATCGTTTTGATGAGACGAACATGGCTAACACCCTTTATTATGAATAAATGATTATACTCAACTAATCATAAAGATATTGGAATTTTATATATAATTTTTGGAATCTGATCAGGGCTTCTAGGGTATAGAATAAGGTTAATTATTCGATTAGAGTTAAGTGAAGCTGGAAGATTCATCAATGACAGACATATTTATAATGTAATGGTAACATCTCATGCTTTCATAATAATTTTTTTTATAGTTATACCTTTAATGATTGGAGGATTTGCTAACTGATTGGTGCCTCTAATACTTGGAGCTCCTGATATAGCGTTCCCTCGTATGAATAATATAAGATTCTGGCTATTAATTCCTTCTCTAGTATTGATTATATCAAGAATATTAGTAGATGGGGGTACTGGAACAGGTTGAACAGTTTATCCACCTTTATCAAGTCTTGACGGTCATTCTGGTATATCAGTAGATTTATCAATTTTCTCTTTACATTTAGCGGGAGTTAGCTCAATTCTAGGTGCAATTAATTTTATTAGCACTATTATCAACATATGAAAAGGTTCTATAGATCAATTATCATTATTTTGCTGATCAGTTCTTATCACAGCTTTTCTTTTACTTTTATCTCTACCAGTTTTGGCAGGAGCTATTACAATGTTATTGCTTGACCGTAATGTTAATTCATCCTTTTTTGACCCGTCTGGTGGGGGAGATCCTATTTTATACCAACATTTGTTTTGATTCTTTGGTCACCCAGAAGTTTATATTTTGATTTTACCTGGTTTTGGTTTAATCTCTCACATTATTATGGACGAAAGGGGTAAAAAGGAGGTATTTGGTTCTCTTGGAATAATTTATGCCATGATCGGTATTGGTGTATTGGGGTTTGTTGTGTGAGCCCATCATATGTTCACTGTAGGAATAGATGTTGACAGACGGGCTTACTTCACTATAGCAACTATAATTATTGCTGTTCCAACAGGTATTAAAATTTTTAGCTGGTTATCTACATTCTTTGGGGGACGAATCGCCTGGTCTGTGTCCAATATATGAAGAATAGGATTTGTATTCTTATTTACTGTAGGTGGTTTAACAGGAATCGTTTTAGCTAATTCTTCAATTGATATCGTTCTACACGATACCTATTATGTTGTAGCTCATTTCCATTATGTTTTATCTATAGGTGCAGTGTTCGCTTTTTTTGGTAGATTCCTTCACTGGTTTCCTTTAGTTACAGGACTATCAATAAACCAAAAATGATTAAAAATTCACTTTGTTGTTATATTTGTAGGAGTGAATTTAACTTTCTTTCCTCAGCATATATTAGGATTAGGAGGAATGCCCCGACGTTATAGAGATTATCCAGATATTTACTATGGGTGAAATGTATTGTCTTCAATAGGGTCACAAATTACTATAGTTAGAGTTTTAATAATAATTTTTATATTATTCGAAGGGTTTATTAGAAAACGTTTGGTTTTATTTACTTGTTCTACCCCAACATCTTTAGAATGACATATGGGCCATCCACCAAGAGAACATTCTAATGAATCATCATTCCACTTGTCAGTTATTAAGTAACTGTAAGTTAAATAGTTTATATAAAATATCCATTTTGTAAATGGATGAAAGGAGAAATCCTTTAACTACGATAGTAAGCTAAACTTAAGCTCTTAGACTCATAATCTAATAATGAATAATTTCCTTTCGTAAATAAAGTAGTAAGTTAAAAAAACTAGTGCCGTTCAAAGGCAAAATTGAGTAATCCTATTTTATTTACTGAAGAGTTAACCATTATTGAATTAAAAATTCAATGCTTCTTAAAGCTTTTTAGTTCTCAGTAATTACCTTATATAGGTAACAGTTGACCTTAAATGACTGGTCTATGATGATAGTATTAGTGATATGTCCTGATTTTGTGGTGGGCCTCCCCTATAGGTTGTGTGGAGGCCCCTAAATATATTTATAATAAAGAAATTCCAGCCTAATAAGGTCTTCAGAGTATACATCAGCTAGATAATAGATTAAACCTAATTGATGAGAGGAAAAATCATGGTAGGATTCCCTCTCATAACAATTAGTAAGTTAATAAACTAGTGCTGTCCAAAGGCAAAATGAGATTCATCAGGTTCACCTATTACTAATACTATCATCATAGACCAGTCATTTAAGGTCAACTGTTACCTATATAAGGTAATTACTGAGAACTAAAAAGCTTTAAGAAGCATTGAATTTTTAATTCAATAATGGTTAACTCTTCAGTAAATAGAATTAAGATTGATTAGATTGCTTATCATTATTGTTGTATAAGCTAGTGTGTGATAGGTTAAATTAATTAACCCAATTTAGGTTCAAAGCCTAATGTTTTAAAAACTTTAACACATGTTAAATAAAATCAATAGTACTGAAAAGCTTTAAGAAGCATTGAATTTTTAATTCAATGATGGTTAATCCTTCAGTAAATAATATTTATGATTGGTCTAATTATTTTAATAATACTTCAGTTGCTGAAGAGTGTTAATATAAAAGAAGTAATTCCAAGAATTAGAATAATATTTTTATTGATTTTCTCAGAATACTCTAACATTACGTCCGAACTATTCTTTATAGATGAATCTTCTAAAAATATAATTTTATTAACATTATTTTTATACATTATTTTAAGGATAATGACTTTTGATAAAGGTAAATTTATGATTATTTTACTATCTTTTTTAATCATGTTTTTATTTTTTATATCATCTACTTATATTATAATATTTATTATATTTGAGTGTAGACTTTTACCAATTATACTCCTTATTAATATATATGGTAATCAACCAGAGCGAATTATAGCTGTTCGGTATATAATAATATATACAACTTTAACTTCTGTTCCTTTATTTGTTACAATTATTTATCTCTTAAATAAAGAGTTTTCATTTATTGTTTTTCATCAACTTACGATAGACATGCCTGTAAGGATATTTATATTAATCAGCCTCCTGCTAGCATTTTTAGTCAAAATTCCAATGTTTTTAGTTCACACTTGATTGCCTAAAGCTCATGTTGAAGCACCTATAGAAGGATCGATTATTTTGGCAGGAATTATATTAAAAATAGGAGTTTTTGGCGTAATTCGGATAATAATGGAATTTTACTGCTTATCAATGTTAACGAAAAGCATTTTAATAATAATTTTTTTAGTTGGGTGTATTTTATCTAGTTGAATTTCTATTAGGGTAGATGATATGAAAATGAATGTGGCATTTTCTTCTATTAGACATATAAATTTTGTAATGGCAGGACTAATAACTAATAAAGTTTTGTCCTTAAAATCATGCATTTTAGTAATATTATCTCACGGGTTGTGTTCAGCTTTGATATTTTTTTTAGTGACAGTTTATTACTATAAAACTAACTCCCGAAGGTTTATTGTTAGGAAGGGTGTTATAGCTCAATATCCGACAATAGTAATAGTTTTTTTCTTTACTTGAGTGATAAATATGGCCTGTCCACCTTCTGTTTCATTTTTTGGTGAGTTGATATGTATATCATCTTTAATTATATATTCTGTAATTACATTACCATTAATAATGGTATTCATTATTATTAATTCATTCTTTTGCATTTTTTCCTTTGGGATTATATGTCACTCTAATGTAAAAATTCAGTTTAAAGATCAAATCAACTCATTAATGGATAAACTAACGACCTGATCTTTATTAGCTCCATTAATGGTAATGTTTATTTCTTTAGAAATAATCATTTGTAAATATATTAAAATATTTACATTAGTAATAGGATTCTCAATCCTTGAGAAGTCCTCTCATCAATTAGGTTTAATCTATTATCTAGCTGATGTATACTCTGAAGACCTTATTAGGCTGGAATTTCTTTATTATAAATATATTTAGGGGCCTCCACACAACCTATAGGGGAGGCCCACCACAAAATCAGGACATATCACTAATACTATCATCATAGACCAGTCATTTAAGGTCAACTGTTACCTATATAAGGTAATTACTGAGAACTAAAAAGCTTTAAGAAGCATTGAATTTTTAATTCAATAATGGTTAACTCTTCAGTAAATAAAATAGGATTACTCAATTTTGCCTTTGGACAGCACTAGTTTTATTCTATTTTATATTAATATAATAATTGTTATAAATATAGCCATGATAGATGGTAGAATAAATACTCAACATATTTGTATTAGTGAATCAAACCGAATTCGGGGAAGTGTAGCCCGAATTCATACAAATAAAATAATTATAAGTATAATCATCATTTGTGATGAGTTTGATATAAAAATTCTTACCATCACTGCTATGAATAATATCGAAGCATTTTCTCTTAAGAAAATGAGCGTATACGACAACCCTCCATATTCAACACAAAATCCTGATACTAGTTCTCTTTCTCCTTCAGTCAGGTCAAAAGGTGTTCGGTTAGTTTCAGCTAATACTGAAATTAACAAGGGTAAAAGTATAGGTATTAGAGGTAGTATTAATCAAACTAGCTGCTGGAATTTAACAATATCTATTAAATTAATAGAACAGCACATTAAGCACATGCAAAATAAACCAAATGATAGAACAATTTCATATGAAATTGTCTGAATTACTGAGCGTATTCCGCCAATTAAAGAGTACTTAGAATTTGAGAATCATCCAATAAAGATGATTATATAAACAGATAAACTTATACTAAATATAATAAATAAGGCTCTCCTTTGCATGTACAGTCAACTTCCTTTTACTGGCAAAGGTATTCAATACAAGAGGGAAATTATTATAAATTTTATTGGGATTAATCAGTAAATTATAGGAGGTCTTCTAATTGGTGAAGAATTATTCTTAGCAATTAATTTTATTGCATCTGCTATCGGTTGAAAAAGACCTAAAATTAGAACTTTCCCAGGTCCCTTACGTATTTGGATTAATCCTATTATTTTTCGTTCGAATAACGAAAAAAATGCAACTGATAAAAGAATTATTACAATAATCCCGAAGATTTGACAAAAAATTAGCACCATCTATTCTTTCCAGTTAGTGGATCCGTATAAGATTTCGATTGCTAGACCTAATATAAGAATGACAATAAATAGTCATCAAAATATATATTGGGTGATTAAACTTATAATGTTAATTAGAGGTAGTCTAATAGCAAATTCTATATCAAAAACAAGAAACAAAATGGCTACTATAAAAAAATGTATGTATATTGGAACCGTATTAGGATGTATTGATTCTATACCACACTCAAACTGTGTATCTGAGTTAATTGATAATTCATCTTCTATAAATATAGATCTAAATATTATTAATATAATAATTAAGACTGAGGATACTAACATTCATATTGCTAATGGATACAAATACACATTCTTT